GATGTCAATTAAAGGGACAAGGGGGATTACAAGGTTTTCTCCAAGTTCTGTTTAATGCTATTTTGTGAATTATTCACATTGGCATTGGCATTCCTTGCTTCATTTGGAATGTGTATTCTATATCACATGTGATAAGAGAAAGTCATTTACGCCCAAATACGTTTGTCAAAGAATCAGAAAGATAAAGGAATTTGGAACCGCTAACGAAAAAGGGGGATAGGGTAAATATTTTAGGGGTCAAATAGGCTTTTTGGGGATAGAGGGACTTGAACCCTCACGATTTTTAAAGTCGACGGATTTTCCTCTTACTATAAATTTCATTGTTGCCGATATTGACATGTAGCATGTAGAATGGGACTCTATCTTTATTCTCGTCCGATTAATTAGTTCTTTAAAAGATCTATCGGACTATGGAGCGAATGAGTTGATGAATATTTGATTTTTTCTTCAACGTAGAATCAATTCACACCAATTTTTCCATTTTTTCATATTAAAAGATTCGGGCCATCATTAACCATTTGATATAGTATTCAATAGATGCGTTTATCCTTCATCCTTTCTAAAGTTTCCATGGAAAGATTCCTCTACCAGCGCAGTCAACTCCCATTTATTAGAACAGCTTCCATTGAGTCTCTGCACCTATCCTTTTTTTGAGAAAACAGGATTTGGCTCAGGATTGCCCATTTTTATTAATTCCGGGGTTTCTCTGAATTTGAAAGTTATCACTTAGTAGGTTTCCATACCAAGGCTCAATCCAATTAAGTCCGTAGCGTCTACCGATTTCGCCATATCCCCCTTCCTTTTTTCTTTTGTTTTGGGATTAAGATTTTATTAGAATATTATTCCTTTTTCTTTCATTTATACTGGAACCTTTGAATTTATTAGATAGCGATTACTATCCCGAAAAAGTATTTTTTCTTACCTATAGGAAACCCGTATTTGATTCAATCAAATTGGATTTTATCATTTCTGTATCGGCAATTCAATATAGATTGATATATATCCTTTATATATCTTTCTATTCATGCCATTTTCCCATGCAATTGGGATACTCAAAGGGTCGATTCTTTTTTTTTTTTTTCTTAACTTCCCCTTTTACGAATGAAAGCCGGGGAATGTTTGATTAGTTATAACTAATCAACCGAATTCGGAAGAAATATAAATATAGAGAAATATATATAATATATAGGATAGAAAATCTAGAAGTGTAACAAAAAGAATTTCAAATGTCATGTGAATTCAAAATAAAAAAAATTGACTATCTAAAAATATTTAAGATTGACTATCGAATATTATTCTATTCGAATTTAGAATTGTGATAAAGAAATCAAAATTCTATATCGCTATATAAATCGTTATGTTCTATAATATGCAAGATTTATTGGTAATTATGGATTCTATTCTTTTCTATATTTCTAGAGACACTATACTTATAGTAATAGTGTCTTGAATTTCTATTCATAGAAAATTTCTATTACTATAATGCGGGCCCGCTTAGCTCAGAGGTTAGAGCATCGCATTTGTAATGCGATGGTCATCGGTTCGATTCCGATAGCCGGCTTTTTCTATTTTTTATTTAATTTTTGAAAAATTGAGAATCTTCTTTTGAAATCAAATGAAATCAAAGAATATTGAAAAGTGTCTTCCCCTCTTTCCAAAATCCATGAATTTATTAAATTATAGGTTAAGTTATAGGAGGAACTCCTGACTATGCCAGTAAAAGGATCTTAACTCCTGACTATGCCAGTAAAAGGATCTTAACTCCTGACTATGCCAGTAAAAGGATCTTATATATTCTTATATATATATAATAATAGAAAGTTTGACTATTTATCCAATTTATCTCATTCTTCTTTATAGTAATAGTACAAGTACACTACTTTACACTACTTCAGCAAACTTTACTTCATTTAGTTCAGTTTGAGTTTAGATTTATTCTGTAAAATCAAATTTTCAAAAAAAAAAAGAATGAAATGAATTCTAAATAAGAATTAAGGAGTCTTTATGTCACGTTACCGAGGACCTCGTTTCAAAAAAATACGCCGCCTGGGGGCTTTACCAGGATTAACTAATAAAAGGCCTAAAGCCGGGAGTGATCTTAGAAACCAATCGCGTTCCGGCAAAAAATCTCAATATCGTATTCGCCTAGAAGAAAAACAAAAATTGCGTTTTCATTATGGTCTTACAGAACGACAATTACTTAAATACGTTCATATCGCCGGAAAAGCCAAGGGGTCAACAGGTCAAGTTTTACTACAATTACTTGAAATGCGTTTGGATAACATCCTTTTTCGATTGGGTATGGCTTCAACTATTCCTGCAGCCCGCCAATTAGTTAACCATAGACATATTTTAGTGAATGGGCGCATAGTAGATATACCAAGTTATCGCTGCAAACCCCGAGATATTATTATGGCGAAGGATGAACAAAAATCCAGAACTCTAATTCAAAATTCTCTCAATTTTTCCCCTCAGGCGGAAGTGCCAAACCATTTGACTCTTCACCCAGTCCAATATAAAGGACTGGTCAATCAAATAATAGATAGTAAATGGGTCAGTTTGAAAATAAATGAATTGCTAGTCGTAGAGTATTATTCTCGTCAAACTTAATTAAACCTAAACTCAAATAAAATAGCAGAGGTTCGGGCAATTTTATTCCCTTTTATCAAATTAAATTAACCTAAGGTTAAGTAAGAAAAATACGGGTTTGATTCTGATTTTATCTCATTTATGTATGAGGGGTTATTTTCATATTCTTTCCGGTATTCTTCCTAGTCGCGGAATTAGGAATAGAAAATCTATATCAATGAAAGGTTTAACTGGTGGAATAAAGGTCTCCATTGCTATTTGATCCGGTATTTTTAATAAATAAGAAAATGGATCTATTAAGTGAAGGTGCGGAAAGAGAGGGATTCGAACCCTCGGTAAACAAAAGCCTACATAGCAGTTCCAATGCTACGCCTTGAACCGCTCGGCCATCTCTCCTACATAATGATTATGAATCAAAAACCAAGTGAATAATGAGTTCTTCATATTTCATTCTAGATTATTGGATAAGTATGACCAATCCATTTTAACTATATATTACAAAATATTACAAATAAAAATAGAAAATTTTTCATCAAAGTAAAGAAAGATCTTTCGAGGCCCCAAGACAATTCTTTTTTACGAAAATGTTTTATTTGTAATTTTGAAAATGAAAAGGGGGTTTATATTTGCAAAAACGACTCCTACTAGAAATTCGATTCGAATCGATTAAATCAATGAATTAGAACGAATCAACTGATTAATAGGTCTAGATTTTTTAGACTAGGGTTAATGGATACCTTTCTATTATAATTCTATATAGACTACGATTCCATACCTTACAAATTCTCAAATTTCTTTCCGACTTTAGAATTCTCAACAACAAACCCCTTCCCTCACCCCTCTATTCTAGATTGATAAAACATTTTGTATAGTGGATTGTATACCTGCTATGTACATAACATAAAAAAGAGGTGGTTATTCTATTTTCATCATAGAATGATTTTTTCCTCTTTGTATCATAATTCAATACAAATTTCTCGAGTTATTTGAATCTGTAATTTCAACGAAATCGGAATAGTTCGCTTCGTTGGTATACTACTACATTAGGATGAAATCGAACCGGGTTGGACTATTTCTTATTGATTCCTATAAAAAAGGAACAATTGGAATAAAAAGCCCATAATCTTTTTTTTTCAAATCAATCTATTTTTATGTTATTTCGTACTGTACAATTCTTTTCTTTGTGGGATCATTTTCCCCCGAGAGGGAATGAGAAGAATTATAAAATGGATTGCTAGCTATGCCTAGATCGCGGATAAATGGAAATTTTATTGATAAGACCTTTTCAATTGTAGCCAATATCTTATTGCAAATAATTCCGACAACTTCAGGAGAAAAGGAGGCATTTACCTATTACAGAGATGGTGTGATTTGATTCTTTTTTTTTTTTTTTATTTCTCTTGGTCTTACGAGAAAGACACGTGATTCGGAAAAATTTTTGAAATAAATCTACGCTTGTTGAAGGTGAAGTTTGCAAATAGAACAATTCCTTCTGTCGTGTATCCTCGATTAATGCAACCTCAGATGCTATGTTTCAATCTTAGATTCTAGTATTGAACGAAAGGTTATATCTAGAGGTTCTGTATTATGGGGCAATCCTACTCCACTACACTAGTACCAACGGACAGCATAAGGGAAGAAGCACTACACCTAGGAATCAACAACACGAAAACCTTGTTAGAAATGACCCCTTTCCTTATTGGGCTCGGGACTAAAAGAATGGTTGGGACAACAAACATCCATCTCGTTCGTACTTTGGATATCAATATAACCATCGAAGGTTGTTTGAAGTGACTAATTCCTGGAAATTAGGAGGCGTTGAAAACAAAGAAATTGCTCGAGTTCTCATTTCTATCTAGTTATCTAGTCTCAACACCCTTGATATTAAGAAAAGATCTCTTGCAGGAAGGTTGGCTAGAGATTTCTTGTAAAAACACTAGCCCTGCTCAGTCTATAATGAGAATATTTTCATCTTTTTGATTTCATGTATATTCTCCTTATGCACATAAGGGAGGAGCCGTATGAGGTGAAAATCTCACGTACGGTTTTGGAACGGAGATTCTTTGAATTGAATGGCGACCGTAACGGATGTCAGCTCAATCCGAAGGAAATTATGCAGAAGCTTTACAGAATTATTATGAAGCTATGCGACTAGAAATTGATCCTTATGATCGAAGTTATATACTCTATAATATAGGTCTTATCCATACAAGTAATGGAGAACATACGAAAGCTTTGGAATATTATTTTCGAGCACTAGAACGAAATCCATTCTTACCACAAGCTTTTAATAATATGGCCGTGATCTGCCATTACGTGCGACTATCTTCACTATAGAAGTAAAAAAAGAAAAACAAAAAAAGGCTTTCTACATATACATCGTCTAAAACAACGATTTTTATCAGCTGTAG